CGACTCGTTCAGATCATGAGCTGCGATAAAAGAAAGAAAACTTTTTCTAGTATCAATGATCAGTACCGGCGAATAGGATAGAATAGAAAAAGAAGTCCATTCAATTAAGTATCTAAAAAAAAGAGAATCCATCCATTCTATTGTGTATGAAATTTATGGTTTCCATTGGTGCAAATCCAACCATCTCAATTTAAGATGAGAAGCAATTCTCCATTGGTAGCAAATGGTTATCCATTAAGCGGAGGAAATCTTACTTAAAAATAGAAAACTTAGGCCCCCTCTTGCAAGAACGGACTAAAAGGGTTAGCTACCCAGCCAACTTTCATAATTAAATACCGTTACTGTGTAAGTAGATCTAATCGTGAAAGACCTATTGCTGGATAATTCATGGGTAGAGCCAAAGAATGTGAACTATACAAGTTACCAATAACATTGATTAAATGAAGTAAAGGCTCCGGTGTATAGAGAAAACCTCACCGTTTAAGAAGTAATCATAGAAACGAAGGAAGCCGCTATTTCTTTATCCATTTCTCTTTTTTATTTATTCTATTTTGATACCTAGTAAAATAAAACTAGTAAAATAAAATTTATTATTTCGAAGTGAAATGCCTAGAAAAAAGAAAAATAGTGGTCGGGAAGGTTATAGTAGCCAAAGCCATTTGAATTTTTAGTTTATACATTGGAAAAAAGCTTTGTTATTAATAGACTAGGAAAGGGAAAAAGAATAACTGAAAGAAAGGAAATCTATTAGTTATTCGTCAAAGTTTCATTTATTCAATGACCAGAATTAGACGGGGAAATATAGCTCGGAGACGTAGAACAAAAATTCGTTTATTTGCATCAAGCTTTCGAGGGGCTCATTCAAGACTTACTCGAACAATTACTCAACAGAAAATAAGAGCTTTGGTTTCGTCTCATCGGGATAGGGATAAGCAAAAGAGAAATTTTCGCCGTTTGTGGATCACTCGAATAAACGCAGTAATTCGTGAAATAGGGGTATCCTATAGTTATAGTAGATTAATACACGACCTATATAAGAAACAGGTGCTTCTTAATCGTAAAATACTTGCACAAATAGCTATATCAAATAAAAAATGTCTTTATATGATTTCGAATGAGATCATAAAAAAAGTAGATTGGAAAGAATCCACCGGAATAATTTAAACGTAGTTTTCCCCGGAGAATGAACTCCGGGAGAGTAGAGTCAAAATGAATATGCTAAAAAATTAGTAAAAATGAATGAACACACTCAAAAAAAAAAATTTATTCTTACCCGATTTCTTTTTTTTCTTACGACACGATAATTAAATCTGCATTTTTCATATTTTTTGAACAAAACATCAATCTGCGTTTGAGTTCGGATTTGAATTTTTATTCAAGTGAAGAAAGAGTAAGCCTATTTATTTCTGGCTCGAAGACCCGCAGTTCTGGCGGTCGACTCGGTTCTTTCAAATTGTTTCTCATTATTAAGAAAAGGTAACAAAGATAAAATACGGGCTTGTTTTATAGCAATAGTAATTAATCGTTGTTGTTTCAAGGTCAATCTATTCACCCGTCTAGATAATATTTTTCCTTGTTCGCTAATAAATCGACTAATTAAACTCATGTTTCTATAATCAATTCGATCCCCCGATTGGATCGGGGGCAAACGCCTACGAAAAGATCGCTTGGGTTTAAGAAAAGGTCGCTTGGATTTATCCATGGTTTGTTTAGTTTATTCCTTATCCCGAAAATCCTATTTCGATCGGATCTAAAATGAATTAGAATAAATAGGATTTGGTTTGTTTATATTTAATTATGTTAATAATTAATATTAATAATATATTAATATATATATAATATTAACTATTATATTTAACTATTAACTATGTTTTATTTATTATAGAATGTCATTTTTTCCCCTTCCTTCGAAGGGTTACATACATGTGCTCGATTCGATCTATTTCTTTATCTCCCCATGAATTGTATGTTTGTAACAAAATGGACAGAATTTTCTCAATTCCAATCGATTAGGCGTGTTGTGACGATTCTTTTCAGTAATATATCTGGAAATACCCGTTGATACCTTATTAACACCGTTTCGAACACAACATGTACATTCCAAAATAACCGTTATTCGGACATCCTTCCCCTTGGCCATGAACCCCCTTTGGATTTTTGATTTACGCGACTCTTCTATTTTCGATCCAAAACGAAGAAGAAGAAAGGAAGGAAAAAATAGAAGTTACTAACTTGAAATCCAATTATGAAAAATTTCGCTGCAACCAATATACTAAAAAAAATAGAATGATTTATAAACTTTATTTCAAATCACAGTATTTCAATTTCATTTACATTTAAGTTTACATTTAAGTACCTTGTATAAGAGTCTTGTCCTATATCTAGACCCCACCTTGTTTATTCTACCTCCATCCCTTTTTTAAATTTTAAAAATTTATTTAATTCAAACTTGAACCCAAGTCTCGAAGCTGTTGAATCCACCTTTTCTTTTTTTCTCTTT